ACAAAGCCAATAATTAGTTCCCAACCATGGGGCGAATGGAATCCGATACATAAATCTGTTAATAAAAGAATCGAAAAAGCCTTTATTGTGTCACTTAAGTTATATAGGAATTCCTGAGCCCAAGAGTTAAGAATAACAAGTTCTTTATTACCCAAAATTGAATAACCACTTAGAATAACGAAACAGATTATATTTGTCAAGAAGTGCAAAATCGTATGGATATGATCCTCGTTGTGTATCTTGATTAATTGGAGCGTTTCTTTGTGGATTCCTATACGAAGGTTTTGTAGATGTGTCTCCGAGTATTCCTTGATCATTTCCTCCAAAAGAAAGATTTCCTCCAATTCTATGAATTTTTCTAGAATATTTTTTTCTTGAATATCATTCAAAAAAATTTCAGATTGCCTAGTATTCCACCAATACGTAACCCAAGATTCCAGACTTTTATTAAATGAGAGAGAAATCCACCAGGGCAAAAATACTATAGATGCAAGATATAAAAGAGGGTTGAATGCTTTCTTTTTTGACATTTTTTCATTTCGTCTATGAATTTTTAATGAACCGACCTCATTAGTTGACTCTACGCCATCCAATATTTCTCTCATGCATGAGTTCTATTACAAAGTATCGAACTTATGAATCTATTCACTGTTTTGTTTTTTATTTGTGATTTCGGAGTTAGTCTTTGAATGTAGAAGGAATACAGAAATAGATGAAGAATCCACTTCGAATTCAAAGAGTTAACAAAAAAATATTATATTGTTTCCAGATATAGTAATTGGTCAAATTCGAAGCAAGTATCCCCCTTTTCGACGAATCAATGACTGCCTGAAAAAACCGCTTTATTTAGGTAATGAATATTCTTTTCTATCATTATATCAAAATATCTTCTATTTTTAAAAATTTTCACTGACTACTCAGAGTCCGGAATAAAAAAATTTATGTATTTCGACCTGCTTTGATAGAAAATAGAAAGGATGAATCCATTTTTTATATTTGTTACTTAATTTTTTTTGTTATTGAATTAAGTTGTGTAGATTTCCATACACATAAAAGACCACAAAAATGGTTTTGTTTTGTGGTTGTTACATTACGTATACGTCTTCTTTGACTAGAATGAGCGTTATGAAGAAACTTCAGTTAAGTTATGGTATAGAAAAGGGGGATTCTTTAGTTTTTCCTTCCTGCTGAGAAAGCATTCACTCTCTCAGCTCATTTCTCAAAATACTTCAATCGGTACACGCAAGAAATAGGCCAATTCGGCAGCTTTTTGTTCGATTTCCCGTGGAGTAACATTCTCATCAGTACGAGTCAAGGGAATGTCCCCCTGGCCTCTGATATCCATATAAAGGACACGACGAGCATAAATACCCTCTTTAACTTCTATTCTGACGGACTGAATATCCTTTATAAGGAATCGGAGGAAGATGCGACGATTTTTTCCAGGGAATCCCCAACGAAAAATACACACCATTCCTTCTTTTCTATCGAATCGATCATAACCACCCCCTACATTCCACGAAATTGTGCACCACAAATAGGAGCTAATAAAGAGACCCGCGATCCCATAGAAAGACATCACAATCCCTTGTGGAAAAAAAAGGATTTGCTGAGATGGAAATAAAGATATCAAGTTTCTCCCAAGATAACTGGAAGTTCCAACCAATAAGAATCCTAATGAACCTAAAAAAAGGATAATGGCCCAGCAGAAATTACTTGTTTTTCGCGACCCCGTTATAGGTTGTATCCATATATGTTCTGATCGACAACTCATACTTGATCTGGTTTCGTTTTATTGGAATTGAGAGAATACCCTAGACTTTACTCTTTTTGTTTCCGAAGTAACTCTCATCAACTAGTACTAGTTTGATGTGAACCTTTAAGAGTAATTTATCAAATTGGTTAGATCTAAAATAAAAAAAAACATACCCTTCGTATGATCCCATCAATATACATATAGATGTACCGATTTTACAGTTCAGCCATCCGGCGATCCTGAGATTTTTTCAAATAGATAGAATTCCTTTACCCCCATATCATCTTTCTACAGGCCAAAGAGCCCCTTTTCGACGGAAGCGCCGCATGTTATACCTTCTTTTCTTACACTAAATAGGTATCTGCGTTATGATACAAGTCTTAGTTTTGAAAAAAAAAAATGGATCAGAGTTGGGCCCATCAGATCTAAACAGTCTTATTTTTTTGAACATGAAGAAATAAAGAAGCCATTGCCATTGCCGGAAATACTAAGCCTACTAAAGGCACCAAAACAGAGGGAAAGTCGAAAGTTGTCATATAAAGGATACCTCAATTTACTATTTGTACCTGTTATTATTATTTATATTATAAAGATTAGTATAAATCTAAGTATATATCTAAGTGAGTATAGAAGGTACAAAAGCATATATCATATCTATAGTTTATATATTCTAGAATTCTATATTTGGATTATATATACATACGTAAGACGTAGAACAAAAATTTTTTATTTTCCTAGAATTTA